CCGTTGATTCGGAATCGTGGGATGGGTCGGTGTAAAAGACGATGAATTGATTTCTTTTTCTATCCCTGTCACTCATTTTTGTTAGTACCTTCTAGAATACTTGAAGAATCAAAAACTTGCAATTGAAGGTATTCTTTCAATTGGTAGGGTATTTTTGCTTATCCTCGTATCGTTCAAAAGTTGAAACTTAGGGAAGTGCTTTATAAACATATGTATAAAAAGAACATATTTCCTTTAGCTCCGTCATGCCTACTATAACTAGTTATTTTGGTTTTCTACTAGCGGCTTTAACTATAACCTCGGCCCTATTTCTTGGTCTGAGTAAGATAGGACTTATTTGAAATTAATTGAATGAATAATTCATAAAAAGAAATCTTTCTGTGGTATTCCACATATTGTCTAGTTCCTTGCCGTACCACGTTAATTCCGAATTATTGGTTATTGAGATTCCTAGGCAATACGGATTAATATTTAGGGATAGATATTACCCCTCTTTTTAACCTTTCAAAAAAAAAATAAAATTCAAATGATTGAAGTCTTTCTATTTGGAATCGTCTTAGGTCTAATTCCTATTACTTTGGCTGGATTATTCGTAACTGCATATTTACAATACAGACGTGGTGATCAGTTGGACCTTTGATTAATTAACATCTCTTTTTTTAACTGACCCCCTCCTTTCTTTAATTTAATCCGAGGGGGAGGTCAGGGCAGGGTCAAATTCAGATTGCTGTTCAATGATTTCAGTTCAGCGTGTGTGATTTTCGATCTAAGACAACAAGAGCGGAATCACGCTCTGTAGGATTTGAACCTACGACATTGGGTTTTGGAGACCCACGTTCTACCGAACTGAACTAAGAGCGCTTTCTTATCACAACGGAAAAGACTGGAAATAAGTAATAAGTCGATTTTTTTTACCCCAACAATTCTTGTATGTGTATACTATCATATATAATGAAATGGAAGATTTTGTATGTCAAAATTAGAAATCGATCTAAAAAAAAAAGGATCTTGTGTTACTCCTGCTCTGAGCGGTAATTGGTAGGGATGACAGGATTTGAACCCGTGACATTTTGTACCCAAAACAAACGCGCTACCAAGCTGCGCTACATCCCTTTCAATGGGTCTACAGTATCATTGTAAAGAATCCCCGTCTTGTTTTCCACATCCTTATTTTTTTATTCCCTCTATTGATATGCAAAATGGATCTTGCCTTTTCTTGTTTTTGGGCTCATATCATATAACATATAATAATAAATTAGTATTTTTCTTGGGAATTCTCAGGGGTAAAGCGGCCCATTTTTCTGCTTTAAGAAAAAAAAAAAGAAAATAAAATCTTATCTACCAAATCATTTCGCATTTCAATTTGAATTTTTGAATTAAGGATTCCGCGCACAAATACAAGTGGCCTTTAACTACATATACATCTCTTACCATAATATATTCCAATAGGGAATACAAAAACAAAAAATAAGGAGTATTTTCAATGCGAGATCTAAAAACATATCTTTCCGTGGCACCGGTACTAAGTACTCTCTGGTTCGGGTCTTTAGCAGGGTTATTGATAGAAATCAACCGTTTATTCCCGGACGCATTGACATTTCCTTTTTTTTCATTCTAGTTATTGAACGGGAACGGGGTGAAGAAGATTAGAGCTAGAATCCAATATTTGTGTATTTGTGACTAATCTCTCTTTCCCCTCTTTTATTTTTTTTTTACAATTAGATAGATAGAATAAAGGATGAAAGCGAAATAAAAATGTGTCTTCAACTTCAGCGAAACTCGGGTTCAGGCTCCAATTAAATTAATTATCCATTTAAAAGAAAATAGACAGTGAAAGGAAAACAGAAATAGAAATGTGGCTAGGGTAAGAGTAGCCTACACTACACGATACTTAAATGAAATACTGTACTGTGATTAGCAATATAGTTAGAAATTTTTGTATTACTTATTATTTCCTATATATTTACTATATTGATAGCAATAAAATCTTTATTTCAGAATTGGATTTTGAGTGGTTAACAACTTCTATTTTTTTGTCCCTTGTTTCTTATTCGTTTCGGGTCGGAAAATAGAAAAGTTGGATGAATCAAAAACCCCAAGGAGGTTCATGGCCAAGGGTAAAGATGTCCGAGTAAGGGTTATTTTGGAATGTACTAGTTGTGTTCGAAACGGTGTTAATAAGGAATCAAGGGGTATTTCCAGATATATTACTCAAAAGAATCGACATAATACACCTAGTCGATTGGAATTGAGAAAATTCTGTCCCTATTGTTACAAACATACACTTCATGGGGAGATAAAAAAATAGATAGAGTCGAACCGCGTGCTTGTGTGTCACCCTTGCAAGGAACATGAAAAAATAATCTAGATATATATCTAGATTATTTCATATATTTAAATAGAAACAAATAAATAAATATAGACAAACCAAATTATGGATAAAACCAAGCGACTCTTTCTTAAATCCAAGCGATCTTTTCGTAGGCGTTTGCCCCCGATCCAATCGGGGGATCGGATTGATTATAGAAACATGACTTTAATTAGTCGATTTCTTAGTGAACAAGGAAAAATATTATCTAGACGGGTGAATAGATTGACCTTAAAAGAACAACGATTAATTACTATTGCTATAAAACAAGCTCGTATTTTATCTTCGTTACCTTTTATTAATAATGAGAAACAATTTGAAAGAAGTGGGTCGACCACTAGAACTCCAGGTCTTCGAACCAGAAAAAAATAGGCTTACTCTTCAATTAAATCAAAATTCCAATCCGAACTCAAACCCAGATGGACGTTTTGTTCAAAAAATCCGAGAAGCAGTTGTGTCGTAAGAAAAAAAAGAATTGGGGAAGAAGAATAAAATCAATCTTTTTTTATTGAGCGTGTTCGCTCATTTTGACGATTTTATCATATTATTTCTACTCTACCTTCCCGGAGTTCATTCTCCAGAGAACTCCGTTTAAAAATTATAATGGATTCCTTCCAATTTCCTTATTTTATAATCTCATTGGAAATCGTATAAAGACAATTCCTATTTGATATAGCTATTTGTGCAAGTATCTTACGATTAAGAACCAACTGCGCCTTATACAGATTGCTTATTAATCTACTATAAATATAGGATACCCTGTTTCCGCGAATTACTGCATTTATTCGAGTGATCCACAAACGACGAAAATCCCTTTTTTTCCTATCTCTATCACGATGAGCCGAAACCAAAGCTCTTATTTTCTGTTGAGTAATTGTTCGACTAAGTCTTGAATGAGCCCCGCGAAAGCTTGATGCAAATAAACGCATTTTTGTTCTACGTCTCCGAGCTATATATCCTCGTCTAATTCTGGTCATTGAATAAATGAAACTTTGATGAATAACTAATCGATTTCCTTTCTTTCAGTTATTCTTTTCCCCTTTTCTAGTCTATTAATAACAAAACGGACTCTTCCAATTTATAAAATCAAAATTCCAATGGCTTTTGCTACTCTAACCTTCCCGACCACGCTTTTACCCTTTTTCGAGGCATTGGAAATAAAATAGTAAAAAAAAATAAAGTAGTAAATAGATAAAGAAATTGTGGGTTCCGTCGTCTCTATGATTACTTCTTAAACGGTGAGGCCCTCTCTATACACCGGAGCCACTTCCTTCATTTAATCAATTCTATTGGTAACTTGTACAGTTACCACTCTCCGGCTCTACCCATGAATTTTCTAGTAATAGGTCTTTCATAACGAGATAGACCTTATACAGTAACGGTATTTAATTATGAAGATTGGTGGGGTAGCTGACCCTGTTAGTCCGTTCTTGCAAGAGTAGAAAGATAATCTTTCCGCTTTTTTTTAGAGTATTTCCCCCGCTTAATGGCTAACTATTTGTTACCAATGTGGAATTCTTTCTCACCTTAAATTGAAATTTGAGGCGGTTTAATTTGCGCCGGTGTAAACCATAAATTTCATACACAATAGAAAGATATGATAGATATCTTTTTTTTAGCTAGTGAATGCAGTTCTTCTTCTTCCATTCTATCCGATTCACTGGTACTGATCATTGATACTTAAAAAATTGTTTTCTTTCTTTTGTTTTGTCTCAGTCCATGATTGAAACGAGTCGCACATACACCCTTGTACATGTTCCTCGGCGCTGAGGGCATCCCCCAAGAGCGGGGGATTTTGTAAGGTTTCTGATTGGCTGTCTTGGGTTTCTAATAAGTTGTTTAATAGTTGGCATGCTGAATTATCCATTATGGGCTGGTTTAGATCGATCCTAACCGGATGATTATGAATTTCTTCTGTTTAATATTCTATTAAACCCTTAAGGAGGCACTGCTATGTTTTATCCAACCGCTACAAGATCAACAATTCCATGAGCTTGGGCTTCTGTTGCTGACATAAAAGTATCCCTTTCCATGTCTTCGGATACAACCCATAAGGGCTTGCCCGATCTTTGTACATAAACCATTGTAAGGATTTCGCGCAGTTTCAGTAGTTCTTCCGTATCCAGGATAAATTCTCCCGTTTGTGCCCCATAAAAAGCGCCAATAGGTTGATGGATCATGACCCTGATGATATATTATAACCTAAAAAAAAAGTTCCTCTATCTCGCACGATTAGGCGAGGGGCAGAGATAAAGAAAAAGATAGAATTGAACAACCGTACGGGCATTTTTTTCGCATTGCATACGGCTCACCAATGGAATTTTCTTTTTACCTTTCATCAAACAAGGAGAAAATACGGGGTTCTATTATACCCAGATCGGTAAATGATCCAATTACCACCCTTTTTTTTTAGTTCAAAAATACTATGATGGCTCCGTTGCTTTATATATTTATTTCGTTTGTGATTCAGCAATCCCAAAGTGTCTTTATTTTTTTGATTTTCGTACTCTTTCATACCATAAATATTGTTAATAACCTTCCGGCGTGAAAAAGTTTGTGACGCCGCAATAGGCCTACGATAGGTAAGATAAACTCGGAATACCCCTCCTTTATCTCATACTACTGCTTCGATACATAATCAAATATTTTGAAAAAAAAAAACACTAACAATTTTCATATCGAATTCGAAGTGCCATGCTATTATTACTTAATCTTAAAAATTCATATGGCGAAGGCATAGTCTTCTTTTTTCTCTCAAATAAAAAACTCATTGGCGCCAAGCGTGAGGGAATGCTAGACGTTTGGTACTTGCTCCTGCGGCCAGGAGGAAAGACCCCATGGAGGCGGCCAATCCCATGCATATTGTCTGTACATCCGGTCGCACAAATTGCATAGTATCATAAATTGCTATTCCGGGTATTACCCATCCGCCAGGAGAGTTGATAAATAAATACAAATCCTTGGTCTCGTTCTCTATACTGAGATATACCATAATACCAATAAGTTGATTCGAGATATCACTCTCAACCATTTGACCTAAAAAAAGTAATCTTTCTCGATAAAGTCGGTTGATTAGGATAAAACTATATCCCTTCGGAGCCGTACAGGCATCTTTTGATGCATACGGTTCAACAAAACTTGCGAAACAAAAAATCAATGTGTAGCTACCAGCCCTTTTCCTTTCTTTTTTCCTAGCGGGCTCCTTCTATCGAGGGGTCCTTTCTTCTATTTTTCAAGAACGATGAGTTTAGCGGTTTTCCTATACCTATAATATTCTAATATAATCTAATATAAAATATAAAAAAGCAATTCACTAAACTTATCGACTTATCGAACTAACTTTTCATTGATGTATTTTTTCATCGCGATCCAATCCAAAAATCACGATGCCATTTTCTTGTTCCTGAATTGAATGGGCTTCTTCAATTTTTTTAGGTTTATGCTCTACTCCGAGTAAGGATCCGCCCGATTTTGATTTGCACATATAGGACAAATGACCCCAATACCACGTCTCTTTTTTGCTATGACTCCCCCCTTTAATTCATTTCTTTCATGTCTTCCGCCCAATATTTGACGTATTCATCATATTTATGATTCCGTTGATTAACAGTTTGAGATCACTCCTATTTCGAATAAAGTTCTAAATGGAATCGTTTATGGTATAAGTAATAATCATAGATATATTACCAATTGGGTTTTGCTAAACGGAGCCTGGATACCTCATTTTATTGGTCCAGCCAAGACGACCATAAAATTGATTTATTGCTATGCTAATATTAAGCTGGATACCTCCTCACGAAATAGATCTAATTGCACTTCATTGCATTTCACGCTACAAATTTTTGATCATTCAATCAAATTTTTTGGGCGAAACAGAGGATATCTCGATCGGGGGAGAGAATGGGGAAATCCCATATGACCCAATAGATCTGACAAGTCGCACTATATGTCAACCCAAGATGGATGCTTGTCCCCGGGGCTTCGATAAGGTACTTTTGGAACACCAATAGGCATAAAATGAAAAGAATTAAGTACTCTAGTTCACTTTGATGTGGAAGCGTAATAATGGGCTTCTTGTCTTAATAATATTGGCCGTTATCTTAGTTTCTACATCGATTGACTAAGTTCATAAAATAAAGGAAAATTCTTACGAATAGGTCTTTTGAATGATGACCAAATATGGATGGATTTGCTCATCGAAAAGGGAATCCGCCCCCATTGCGTATTGGTACTTATCGAGTATAGAATAGATCTGCTTCTCCTTTTTCCTTCGAATCGAACTCTTCCATTATTACTAATAGGATAGAATAAATATTAATCCTTTTTTCGAGATAATCCCCTGAAAAAGGAAGGGGGTACATAGCATAGTTTTTTTTTTTCAATGCAATAAAGTTACATAGTGTCTATTTTTTATTAATAAAGAGGTAGTCCCATGGGTTTGCCTTGGTATCGTGTTCATACCGTCGTATTGAATGATCCCGGTCGTTTGATTGCTGTCCATATAATGCATACAGCCCTGGTTGCGGGTTGGGCCGGTTCAATGGCTCTATATGAATTAGCTGTTTTTGATCCCTCCGATCCAGTTCTTGATCCAATGTGGAGACAAGGCATGTTCGTTATACCCTTCATGACTCGTTTAGGAATAACCGATTCATGGGGCGGTTGGAGTATTACGGGGGGTACGGTAACGAATCCGGGTATTTGGAGTTACGAAGGTGTAGCCGGAGCACATATTGTGTTTTCGGGCTTGTGCTTCTTGGCAGCTATCTGGCATTGGGTGTATTGGGATCTAGCAATATTTGTCGATGACCGTACGGGAAAACGCTCTTTGGATTTGCCTAAAATCTTTGGAATTCATTTATTTCTCTCAGGAGTGGCTTGCTTTGGTTTTGGGACATTTCATGTAACAGGATTGTATGGTCCTGGAATATGGGTGTCCGACCCGTACGGACTAACTGGAAAGGTACAATCTGTAAATCCAGCATGGGGTGTGGAAGGTTTTGATCCTTTTGTTCCAGGAGGAATAGCCTCTCATCATATTGCAGCAGGGACATTGGGCATATTAGCAGGCTTATTCCATCTTAGTGTCCGCCCACCTCAACGCCTATACAAAGGATTACGTATGGGCAATA